AATATGTTCGTATCGCCGGAAAAGCCAAAGGATCAACGGGTCTGGTTTTACTACAATTACTTGAAATGCGTTTAGATAACATCCTTTTTCGATTGGGTATGGCTTCAACTATTCCTCAAGCCCGCCAATTAGTTAATCATAGACATATTTTAGTTAATGGTCGTATAGTAGATATACCAAGTTATCGTTGCAAACCCCGAGATATTATTACAGCAAGGGATGACAAAAAATCCAGAGCTCTGATTCAAAATTATCTTGATTCATCCCACCATGAAGAATTGCCAAAGCATTTGACTCTTCACGCATTCCAATATAAAGGATTAGTCAATCAAATAATAGATAGTAAATGGGTCGGTTTGAAAATAAATGAATTACTTGTCGTAGAATATTATTCTCGTCAGACTTAAACCTAACTAAAATAACAAACCAAGGGTTCGTACAATTTTTCCCTTTCACTTAAGTTAAGTAAAGGGACACAAGGTAAGGAATTGGATCCGGAGATTTGTATTTTTCTCCCATTCATGTATCATAGATCAGTAGGCAGATCCTTATTCCCTGCCCGTTCTTTCTTTCCTTCCGTATCACAGAAATTAGGAATTGAGAATCTATCTCAAAGAAAGGTCTGAAGCATTGGTGAATTGGGTGAAGATACGGAAAGAGAGGGATTCGAACCCTCGGTAAACAAAAGCCTACATAGCAGTTCCAATGCTACGCCTTGAACCACTCGGCCATCTCTCCTACATAATGATTATGACCGAGAATCCGAGCGAATTGCGAGTTGTTCATATTCGATTGTTAGATGGGTACAGACACTCGAATCCATTCTAGCTATAAAAATGGAAAACTTTTCATCAAAGAAAGCATTTTTTCTTCGAGCCAGGGAGCTGGGAGAAAAAGATAATATAATCTTTTTTTGAAAAACGGTTAAAAACAATAACAATAAAGATATATCTTGTTTGCCAAGACGGAGGCGGCGCTCCTACCTTTTTCTGATATTTTTACCGGATTCAATCAATGAATTGGAACGAATCAACTGATCGGTCTATTTTGTTGGACTATGGTAAATGGATACCTTTCGATCATAATTATCTTTTTATTCGAATTCAATTTCCATAAGAATTTGAAAATTTCTTTCCAATTTTAGGTCGCTTAACAACAACCCCTTAACCCGTAAATCTATTCCAAATTCATAAATCATCCTTTTCGATTTGATTGTATAGTGTATAAGCGTCTACCCGCTATGGACAAAACACAAAATGGAGGGTTATTCTATTTTCATTATAGAAGGATTATTGAAGAATTATTCGATTTTTTTCTTCTTTGGATCTTAATTTCAGAAAAACTTCTCGAATTCTCCTAATCCGCAAGATAAATTCTTTGATTCTTCTACTTTGATCAAATCGGAATAGTTCCTTTCATTCTTATACTACTACATTTATACTACTACATTTGGATGAAATCGAATCGGATTCTAATATTTCTTATTTTTTATCGACCCCCTTCAAAAAGAAAAAATTGGATATGAGTCTGCTTTTATGTTATTTCGTACTGTAAAATTCCTTTACTTGTGGGATCGTTTTCTCACGAGAGTTAATGAAAAGAATTATAGAATGGATTTCTACCTATGCCTAGATCGCGGATAAATGAAAATTTTATTGATAAGACCTTTTCAATTGTGGCCAATATCTTATTACGAATAATTCCGACAACTTCAGGAGAAAAAGAGGCATTTACCTATTATAGAGATGGTGTGATTTGATTATTTTTTTATTTACCGCTTCGGTCTTAGGAGAAAGACGGAAGATTCGGGATAGAAAAGAACGAAAAAGATTATTGAAAAAATCTACGCTTGTTGAAGGTGAAGTTTCTAGATAAAACAATTCCTTCTGTCGTGTATCCCCGATTAATGCAGCCTCAGATGCTTCAATTGTTGATTCGAGTATTGAGCGAAAGGTTACACCTATGGGTTCTATATTACAGGCCAACCCTACCATACTAGACTAGTACCAATAGGCCGCATAGGGGAAGAGGCGCTACGCCTAGGAATCAACAACACGAAAACTTTGTTTAAAATTACCGCCTTTCCTTATTGGGATCGGGACTAAAAAGAATGGTTGGGATAACAAACATCCATCTCGTTGGTACTTTGGATACCCTTAGAACCATAGAAGACTGTTGAAGTGATTAATTCCTGGAAATTAAAGGGCGTTGAGAACAAAGAAATTGTTGGAGTTTACATTTTTATCTAGTACCAGTATCAACACGCGTGATGTTAAGAAAATATCTTTTGCAGAAAGGTTGGCTAGAGATTTCTTGTAAAAACGTTAGCCCCACTGAATTCATAATGAGAATATTTCAATCTTTTTTGATTCCATGTATTATTTTCATTATGCACATAGGGGAGGAGCCGTATGAGATGAAAATCTCATGTACGTTTCTGGAACGGAGAATTCTTTGAATCGAATGACGACCGTAACGGATGTCAGCTCAATCGGAAGGA